ACCGTAGACTCTACTAGAGGGGTATGCACGGCTCTCCTTTTTCTTTTGCAATACAACAAATAGTCTCTTTTGCCTCATGTCTATAGTGAATGCAGACGAGAGTGCCAGGGTAGCTGCATCGCCAGTGCAGCTGGATTGAATCCTTACACAATACCTTTCCTCTTCTCCGTTTTGTTCCCTGCGTGCGTGTTCTAAGTGGATAGCCTCCATTGCTATCTAGCACTAAGAAGGATTACAACCCATGATACAATCTTCTTGTATGTATATAGATTTAGCAAAACCAATACCTTAAGCCCACCTCAATAGCTCAATGGTAGAGCGGTCCTGCCTGTTCTGACTGGTCGTAGGTTCGAATCCTACTTGAGGAATCCACTTAGAAATCCTTTCTAATGTTTCGTTCGATTCCCGGTCGCCCGGTATGGGCAGTTGACTTCCTATCTAGTCGCTAGCTATCGTATCCGACGATTCTTTCAAGTTGTAAGTAGAAAGTCTTCATTCTCGGTGGAAAACCATCCCTAGGACCCCGAATCTGACGATTTCTCAGATGCCTTTTTTTTGTTTCAAATTCCCCGTGCAAAAGCGTTAGACTCTCCCTGCTTTCCTTGGGGTTTGGACCAGCTCTGGATCGATACGATAGAGACCAGTTCGCGTCAATAAGGCAACAAACAATAGGTAGGTCCCCTTCTTCTTTTAGGAGAAGTGATTTGGGGCACCGAAGAGTTGCCTTATTTGTATTATTAGTACTTAGTACTGAAATTGGCATAGATCTCGTATCGGTTCATTCAGCGCCAACACCGTTTTCGCATAATGTGCCGCACCCCTTTGACTGAGAGTCGGGCATTCCTTCGTCAATATCAACACTCAAAAAGAGGACATACACCTCTCAAGTTATCCCTTTCTGTCTTTCCAGGGCGGGACTCATCGGTATACCTTCCCTGTGCTTTGAGCTGCCTAAGTGAGTTTGCTTCCCTTCGCTCCATTCCAAAGTCATGGTCCCAGCTCCGCTCCCCCTCTTTTAGTGAGGACTTTTCCTTCTTGCTTTTCGCCTTGGCTTTTTTCAGTCGGTTCAGTCTACTAATAATGAAAACAGAAGAAGGCTTTCCAAGTTGTCTGGTTTACAAGTTCCCAAGCCTTCAAGCCAACCCCGTCCGATAAGGCCCCGTAAAGCCCGCCTTTGATTTCTTTGAGAGACCCAACACCCGCCTTTTAGCTCCACGAGCACCAAGCCACTGAGAGATCTCTACATATAGTATAGTTGGAGAGCAAGCACGCTCGGGGCCAGGGGATTTTGTTGGAAAGCACGGCCCCTATCTTGAATCTTAAGTCAAGTTTTTTTTCTCGTAGACTACCCGAATAGATCTGATCTTAGAACCCTTTGTCAGCACCTTCTCGCACCTCTAAGTACAAAGAAGGCAAATCCATTGTTATACGAAAAACCAAACCATTAGTTCTTTTATTACACCTGCTCGGTCGGAGATAGCTGCTACTTACCTACGACTACTCGGCGGTCTCAGAGACTGCCTAACAAGACAAGAGCAGCAAGCCAGAAGAGCCGGAGGAGCTAGTCCACTTACTTAGTCTTGACTTAGCTTTTACCCTCGCTCAGCAGAAAGATGCCGGAGGATTCTCTGACCATATTACTGACTTTAAACACCCAAAGCCCGCCTTTTCTTGATTTATGATCTTGGGGGAACCAATCCACCAAAACCTCAGCGGTTAGCTTAGCTGTCTTCCATCGGCGCATGCCCTTGATCGATGTCTCACTTCCTACAAATATAGGCTAAAATAGAATAAGCAGGAAATCGTAGTTAACCGGAGTCGAATTCCGGATAGAAAGGCAGTCCACATAGATATGTGATTCTTATCTCTCTAATAGTGGGCATATCCACTTCCACTTAGTCGACGCACTGCACTCGCCCTCCCCACGTGCCTGGGGATTCGTTGGGGGGATCACCAGCTCGCCCGCTCATGAGAAAAGAAAGCGTAGGTTTCAGAATGGAAGAGAAGAAAGAGGCTAGTCCTCACCGGCAAGCAAACTCACTTGTCGAGCTAGGAGCGCACTTACCTGGAAACACCCAGGACTTTGAAAAATGGGGCGTGGCCTTACTTTTTGAGCTGGAAGGGATGCAAGGGGATGGGCCTTTTTTTTAGCCAATCAAAAAGGGCGCTACTAGAAAGAGAGCTAACCCTATGGGTGTCCTGCCATTGAGTTTAGACTCCTATAACCTTTAGACGGCACCCCCTTTCTAAACTTTCAGTCGGGCAAGGGCGATCCATTTCGATCCTCAAAACCAAACCATACCCCCGCCTTTTAGCTCCACGATAACCAAGTGGGAGATCCCTACATATAGTAGGGAAGTCAGGGCGGCAAAGCCAAGATACAGAACTAGAGGATAAGACCACGCAGTCAAGTCTGAGTAGGATGATCTACTATAATAAGCGGAATGGGGCCAATGAGAAAGCAGCCTGCCTTCAAGAGCTACCTTAAACCACTTAGAGTTAGGAAAGCAAGATCAAGGCATAGAATAACAAAACAACCCGGGAAATAAATGCAGAAGAAGTTCGACGTAGGAGGACTGCTCTTTGACTTTCGCTTTCTTTATGTTGCTATGAGAAAAGAACCCTAGGTTTCAGAATGGAAGAGAAGCTAATCCAAATATATTAACAATTAGGGAACTAGCCCAACCCCAAGGGGTTGGGCACCTCTTTCAGTACAAGAACGGGCGATCGATTGTGTTCCCCCCGCCTTTTTCAAGAGCGGCAGGAGAAAGAAGCTGGAGGAGGGATCTGCACTGATCTATTAAACCCAGCTCATGAGAAAGAAACCAAAGGGAAAGCTTCTCTATCTAAACAATGGGTTATTCAGGTTGCTTGCAGTCTACTCTTTAGGTTGAGAAGTGTTACCTGCCATGTTGATGAGGATGGGGGAATGATCCGAGTACGTACGTGGAAGGTTAGAGACTGTTGCCTCCGGAAAGATCATTCTCCATTCAGGGTTCGCCAAAGCCCTGTCCAGTCTTCTTTTGGTGTTAGCTAGTCCCTGCCTGCCATTGTTCCAAGTGAGCATCGGACCACTGCAACCAAGATCCATCAAGTCATTCTTACTAATGTTATCAGAAAATGTCTTCGTCTTCACAGAGTCAGAGTAGGAGATCTTGCTACTGCTTTCAGCCGAGCATCTAAAGTCATTGAAGTAGCCCGCCAACATCCAAGCTTTCTCATTATCTTCGCTAAGCTGACCAATCTCTTCCCAAAGTTTTTCCCTTATCGCTGGAGTAGGACTAGCATAGACAGCTGAAAAGAGCCAGTCTTCATAGTTCCTGCGGCTAACTATAGTATAGTATGGATAGCTTGGTGGTGACTACCTTAAGTGTTAATAGATATTTGGTTAGAGTCCCAGAATAGCCAAAGACCCCCGGACCGCCCAGTAGGATCCACGTGACTAAACGCATCGAACCCAATTTCCTGGATCAAAAGGTCCCATGCTGTTGAGATCCACCTGAGTCTCCATCACCACGAGGATTTCAGGTTTGTGAATCACTACTCACTCTTTCATTCTCAGTAGTAGAAGCTGCAACCAACGTGAGTTTCAGTGAAGATTTCGGGTTTGAGTTTAGCCTTTCCGCCCAAGAGTCTTTGGCTTTAGGTGCCCCACCCATAGCAGGTTGTGGGGCTCCAATAGAGGGCGGGTTAGAACCAGCAGGTCTAGACCGTTTATTACCCACATCTCTTTTCGGACCAGAGGACACTCCACCAGCTGACCCAGCATTTTGATGTGCAAGGACCACCTTTGCCCCATTTGGAATCTCATGAATGTTGTCTTTATATCAGCCCTTGGATGCATAGAGGAGTTATTAGAGGCCGACAGCTCACCCCCTGTGCTGCGGATTCTCGAACAAGAACAGCAGATTCAATGCCATCCGATTCTATGATGAAATTCATGTGAATGTGCGAAAACAGCCTCTTCTGGGCATGTCCCTGAGACTAGTGCAATCCGGGCATTTCGGGAGAAAACCGTTAGCAAGTCATCCCTCTCGCCAAGACCCTGACGTTCCTAGCGCATAACCTTCTTTAGAAGTGCCTTCGGTCACTTCCCTGCCGTACTAGCGTTCCTAGCGCATAACCTAAAGCGAATTTCTCTTTACGGCGATAAATGCCTTTATTTGTTTGAAGGTAGGCACACGTATGCGAGAAGGGTTCACGAAGGTTGTGCACTAAGGACGTTCGGGGGTTCGTCTTCGTTTGGTATGGGGCTCGCAGGAACCCGATAGAATGAGTTGACTACGTGCAGAATCCCCCTCTTAAAGTAGCTTCTGCTTCGGCTTCTCCTAGAGGTCCCCTCTTCTCTGCTTTTTCTAGGTCCTTTCCTCACTGAGGACCATGGGCCAACAACTTCAGATACAAAGCATTCCAACGGGAAAGACTGAAACATCAAAGTCCATTTCCGTTCTTCCTGTTCCCGCGGCAGACGTATGCTCGGTTGAAGCTGGATTTAGAAAGGGACAAAGGATCAGCAGCGGTGCATATATGATATTCTCAGGTATAAGTGGGGTACCTAAGACAGATGCTACACTATAACCGGAAATTCATTGCATACAACGAAGGAAGGGGGTGCCAACTTACACAATGAGACTACGTGTTTGGCTCCCTTCACCTTTCTAAATGAGAAGAGTAAATCCTAAAAGTTGCCCTTCTTTCAAGCAAAAGGAGATCTCGGATCAAGGGCTATCGACCCCACAGTGCTCCGTTGGTCCATTTAGTGGATCCTCCCCCAAAAAACAAGATCATATTGAGCAGCAGAGATAGCATTGGGACATGCTATTACCTATGTATGGTGACGGGTGTCATGCCAGAGTCTGTCCGGGTGGGCTCAAGCTAAAGCAGGAGAAGAGAGTGAGCTTTCTGCTGAGTGAGCCCGAACAGGAGAGGAGGTGATCGATATTCAGGTTGTGTATCAATGGGATCCTCCAAGATGTAGCAAATGCAAGGTCTTTGGTCAC